GTTCCAGAAGATGTTAATGGTAAGCAAGAAGATTGTTTACGAAGAAACAACAAGAAAAATTCATATTCTGATACATAAGAGTTATATAGGAATCGAAATAGTCTTTTATTTTCTTTTTTCAAAAGAAAAATGGATTTCATTGAAGTAATAAGACTATTCCAATTCGAATAGTAGTTGAGAAAGAATCGCAATAAATGCAAAGATGGAACATCTTTGATCCGGTATTGAAGGAGTTGAACCAAGATTTCAAAATGGATAGGATAGGGTATTTCTATATGTGATAGATAATGTAAATGCAAAAATTTGTCTTCTAAAAAGGGAAATATTGAATGAATAGATCGTAAATTCTGAAACTTTGGTGTTTCTTTTTCTTTCGGACAAGATAATTCTCGTAGCGAGAATGGGATTTCTACAACGATCGCAAACCCCTCAGATAGAATCTGAGAATAAAACTCAGAATAAAAAAAATTGTTGTAATCCAACAATCGATCTTGGTTAGGATGATTAACCGAGTTAATCCAAAAATTCTGCTGATACATTCGAATAATTAAACGTTTCACAAGTAGTGAACTAAATTTCTTGTTATTACAACTAACAATTTCCACAGGTTCGGAACCTTTTAATCCATAATCATGGGCAAATGCATAAATATACTCCTGAAAGAGAAGTGGGTAAACGAAGTATTGTTGACGAGATTTCTGTTTTTCTGAATACCCTTCCAATTTTTCCATTTGTATTTCTACTTGAATCAGAAAGAAGAAGCATTTCTCGGTTTCTCAAATGATGATACATAGTGCAATATGGTCAAAACAGGGTGTTGCATTTTTTAATACAAACCCTGGAAGGAAAAGGAATCTAATCCACAGATCTTTTCCTTTTCTATCCAATTAGTTTATGTTTGTTCTAATTACAAAAGAGAACAAATCTTTTATTTTTGCAGGCCAATCGCTCTTTTGACTTTGGAATCCAGTCTCTTTATCAATATACTGCTTCTTTTACACATTCAATCCATAACATCCCTTTTCAATCCATAATCAAGAATAATTAGGATTTCTAAAAAAAAAAGAAAAAATCAAGGGTCCGTTCATAGGAAAACCCAACCTTTCCCCGCATCAGGCACTAATCTATTTTTAACGTCTAATTAGATCGGGGAATCATTTCAATTAAGAAGTTAAGCTCGTTGCTTTTTATTTTACCAGAATTGGAGCCAGGCTCTATCCATTTATTCACTAGACCCAGAAAATCGGAATTTTTTATTCCATTCCAAAAATCAAAAATAAGAAATTGATTTTATTACGACATGCTATTTTTTCCATTCATTACCCTTGAGGATCAGTCGTGGTCTTCTAGACTCTACCAAGAGTCTGGACGAATTTGTTGCTTCATCCAAATGTGTAAAAGATCATAGTCGCACTTAAAAGCCGAGTACTCTACCATTGAGTTAGCAACCCAGATAAAATAGGATCTTAGATACGATCGAAACCCAAAAATCAATGGAATTACACCGCACGCTCCTGTCAAAACATTGAACTAGCAAAACATTAAAAGAAAGATTTTATCGCCCATTAAAAACACTCAAATGCCAAAATGAACAGGTCCGGCTAAATTTCACTAAGGTTAAAAAAGGAGCGGCCCCAATCACGATAGCAAAATTGTCATTTTTTTAGCAATTTAGATTTCTTTATATAAAGAAATCTTGTATGAGAGTACATGCAAGAGGGACAACCCTATCATTTGAGCGAAGTGTAGACAGAAAAACCTAATATGGAGTGAGGATAAAGAGACCTATCTATCTACAAATTCTATTTGTTCAATAGACCTTTGTCAATGGAAATACAATGGTAAGAAAACAAATTAGATAGAAAAAGTAAATAAAATAAGGGCTTATGTTGGATTGGCACGACATAAATCCAGTCAAAAATAGGACTAAGAAAGAGGCAAATTGTGTCTAAATAATTAAACAACGAGGGATACTAGTGATCCTCTCCTACTTTTTTATTCATTTAGTTCTTCAATTAACTCAAAGTTCCTTCTTTTTCTTTAAAGAATTCTGCCTTCCTTAAAATATCATAAACAGTTCTTGTAGGTTGAGCACCCTTTTCAAGGAAATAGAGAATAGCTGGAACATTTAAACAAGTTTGATTCTTTATCGGATCATAAAAACCTACTTTTCGAAGATCTCTTCCTTCTCTTCGAGATCGAACATCAATTGCAACGATTCGATAGACAGCTTATTGGGATAGATGTAGCTAAACAATGCCCCCCCTAGAAACGTATAGGAGGTTTTCTCCTCATACGGCTCGAGAAAAAGATTCGAATTTCTGTCTATAATACAAGTAGATAGAAATTCGACTATGACTTGCATTAATTTCCTTACAGAAAAAACAAATTTCATTTATACTCATGACTCAAGTTGGTTAATTTTGACTGACAGACTTAAAAGGAAAAATCCTTCCAAATTTTTTGAGTCGTCTCTAAACTCTTTTCTTTGTCTCATCTCGAACGAATTGACTTTTATTCCTTATTCTGATCCAATTCTATTGTTGAGACAATTGAAAATCGCGTTTACTTGTTCCGGAATTCTTTATCTTTGATTTGTGAAATCCTTGGGTTTAGACATTACTTCGGGAATTCCTATTCTTTTTTCTTTCAAAAGAGTAGCAACATACCCTTTTTTTCTTATTTCCTTCGATAAAGCATTTCCCTCTTCTATAGAAATCGAATATGGGCGATTGATTCTGATAGACTTTTAATTGAAATTGAAAGAGTTTTTCCAATCTTCCAAAATTGGACTTTCTTCTTATTTTAACCTTTCGATTTCTATATTAAGGATAGACTGACAAAGTTGGCCTAATTTATTAGTTTTCACTAACCCTAGATTCTTTCCCTTGATAAAAAATCAATTCTGTCCTCTCGAGCTCCATCGTGTACTATTTACTTACAAACAACCCAGCGCAAATTTTGGTTCGGGACGAATAGAACAGACTATGTCGAGCCAAGAGCATTTTCATTACTATGGAAAATGATGGATAACAAAATCCACAATCGATCATGTCCTTCAAGTCGCACGTTGCTTTCTACCACATCGTTTTAAACGAAGTTTTACCATAACAAACATTCCTCTAATTTCATTGCAAAGTGGTATAGGGAATTGATCCAATATGGATGGGATCATGAATAGTCATTGGTTTAGTTTAGTTTTTTGTATACTAATTCAAACTTGCTATCTATGGAGAAATATGGATAAAAGAAATAAGTATTTATCGGGGAAGACTCCGCAAAGATCCAATTTATTTAAACCCATATTCTATCATATGAAGGAAACATAGTTCGAAAAAGACGAATAAACAAGTTTGCTTAAGACTTATTTTTTATTGAATTTCCATCCTTAACAGAGGACTCGAGATGGTCAATCCTGAAATGAGAAGCGAAGGATCGACTCTTCTCCAACAAATAAACTATCAACCTCAAAAAAAGTTTAATTAATTTAATTATTATATTAGAATTAGATTAGCAATATATTTTTCCATAACAAAAACAATTAACTAAATAAACTATTCCAATGAAAAGATTGAAAGTTTTTTGGTAGTTATAGAATTCTCGTACTTCTTCGACTCGAATACCAAAAGAGGGAAAAAAATGAAGTAAAAAAAACACATTTCGTGTAAAGTCAAATTAAGGCCTTTGCTTTTACTTATAGCATTCTTTCTTTTACCTAAAAGAAGCAACTCCAAATCAAAAATCAGGAGAAGTATGATTTTTGGAATCCATTCTATCCAACGAACAGTTCTTACCTTATCCTTACCAGAATGGATCATTCTGGATATTTAAAGAATCGCAGATCGAGATGGTTTTCGCTTAACCAAAGAGGGGCCCTTTTTACTAATAATATAATACAACAAAAATCTATCTCTATCATAAAGGGATAGGTCTCATTTTTTATACAGTGTTTTACGTCAAGTTTAAAATTTTTTCAATTAATTCGAAAGCCGAGTAGACAGAATATATGAATTTCTCTCTAATCCTCACATTCCATTGATTTAGAAATGGATATTTGCAAATCAGATAATATCTAAAATACAAAAATGGAGTTCCTATCCATAGAATAGAAACCCTTTTTCTTTTTTCGCAAGCCGATCTTGGTCAAAAGTTTTAAGACCTGTGCTGAAACTAAAAACTTCCTATTCTTTAATCTGGCCATGAAATATAGAATTAGGATACCCCCTTTATTTTCTTTTTATTTACTTACTTTAGTTCTTTAGTTCGGGAAAAATAAATAGGGGGTCCTTCTTTTCTTTCACATTAGATGTCAAATGTATCATGTAAGAATTCCCTCTTCATGGATATGGAGCATAAAGTTTATCTAAGAAGTTCGAATTTCAAAACACATATGAGTAATGAGTAGTAGTAGGGGCATATCCTGAATGTGACTGATAGACCCAATTTTTCATGAAAATAAAGATATTCAATTTGACTGGACTTGACACTTGATTATGTTTTCTGAGAAAGAAAAAGAATGCTTAGAAATGCATCTAATCTAAGAGTTCATAAGAGATAATTATTCTCTTTAATAAACTTTCTTTTGTCTCGTGTGGGGTACAATATGATTTAATCTTTCGTTTCATCAGAAAAAATCTGGGACGGAAGGATTCGAACCTCCGAGTAACGGGACCAAAACCCGCTGCCTTACCACTTGGCCACGCCCCATTTCTGGTTTTATGCGACACTAATAAACTAATAAACACTATTATGTTTATTTGTTATTCGTCAATCCCACTTCAATTACATAAAAAATGAGGGATACTCTCTTGCTAGGATTCTAGACATGCGGATAATATAGAATCCAAAAAATGCATTGATCATTACATGGAATTCTATTAAGATATTATATGAAAGTCGAATTTCTTCCATTCTCATTTGAGAGTGCGAATACAAGGAGGTATTTTGCGTTTGGGAAAGTCCGAAGAAAAAAGGATTTTGAACCCGCCTTTTCTTTTTTCCCTTAGAAAAATAACTCAATCAAAATCCAATTATCTACTCTACAAGAACGAAATGCTTGTTATGCCTAATATACTTAGTTTAACCTGTATCTGTTTTAATTCTGTTCTTTATACGACTAGTTTTTTCTTCGCCAAATTGCCCGAAGCTTATGCCATTTTCAACCCCATCGTGGATTTTATGCCTGTCATACCTATACTCTTTTTTCTATTAGCCTTTGTTTGGCAAGCTGCTGTAAGTTTTCGATGAAATCTTTACTACTCTGTTCTGTCTGCCAAATTGAATGATGTATTCATTCCAAAAAAATTCTAAAAATGAATAAAAGCCGAGAAGTCTTATATTATGAACCTTCGATTCTAAAATTCTAATTCTTCTACATTGAATGTATAGCTGCAGCAATAAATTGGGATCCGCCTTTCTACCCCACCCCCTGCACCTACGTTGAGCAGGTACCTTTAGGTACCCACACAATACCTAACCTAATTTTTTATATTGATAAGAGTGCTTATTATAAATCAATTCTTGCAATTTTTTTCCAGAATTGATTTTTGCATTTTTAGGTGTAAAAATAAACAAAACCCATCCTAGTGGATCTGTGTGGTAAGGAAAAACGGGTAATCTATTCCTTAAAAAAAAATCTTGGAGATTATGTAATGCTTACTCTCAAACTTTTTGTTTATACAGTAGTGATATTCTTTGTTTCCCTCTTTATCTTTGGATTCTTATCTAATGACCCAGGACGTAATCCTGGGCGTGAGGAGTAAAAATCCAAATTTTTTTGGAATTTTTTCTTACAAATTGGATTTGTTTCGTACATTTATCTATGAGAAAATCCGGGGGTCAGAATTCCTTCCAATTCGAAAGTCCCAAATGATCCGAGGGGGCGGAAAGAGAGGGATTCGAACCCTCGGTACAAAAAAATTGTACAACGGATTAGCAATCCGCCGCTTTAGTCCACTCAGCCATCTCTCCCCGTTCCAAATCGAAAGGTTTCCGTGATATGACAGAGGCAAGAAATAACGATTGCAAAAAATCCTTCCTTTTTCTTTCAAAAGTCCATAAAAATTATATTGCCAATTCCATTTTAATTATATTCTTTTTTCTTAATGTTAATAAAAAAAAGAAGAAAATTCTTGTTTTTTCTTTCTAAAATTCGATATTGGCTGAGAAACAATCAGATAGATTTTCTCTTCAGCGGGCATTTTCATATAGGACTTGTTATAATAAAACAAGCAGGTTATATAAAAAATAAAAAACTCTTTTTTCGATTATTTATAAACAAAACAAAAAGGGTTCTTATCAAACCCACCATAAAATTGGAAAGAAAGATAAAGTAAGTAGACCTGACTCCTTGAATGATGCCTCTATCCACTATTCTGATATATAAATTCGATGTAGATGAAATTGTATAAGCGGATTTTTTGTATTTCCTTAGACTTAGACCGCGCAAGGCAAGAATTTTTCGCTATTTACGATTTCATATTCTTGTTACTAGATGTTCTATAGGAATAAGAAGAAATCGCAACTCCTTTCCGCTACACATAAAAATGGATTTCGAAAGTCAATTTTTTTTTTTCAATATCTTTCTTTTTTTTCAGAATCCAATTTTTGTTCTTCCACCCATGCAATAGAGAGCGAGTGGGAAAAGAGGGGTTACTTTTATTTTCATTTTTCCTTAACTTAAAAGATAGGCTTTGAAATAGGAGTCATGGAATAATGCTGAATTCAAATGTTTATTTCTATAGTATAAGAAAAACTAATCGAATCAAATTCATGGATTTACCACGACCTCGGTTGTGACCCCATAGATAAAAATGAAAAATTTCTATCTTCGAGACCTTTGAAAAAGGGCATTGAACGAGAAAGAAATCGTCCACAGATAATCAAACTATCGTATGCCTTGGAAGTGATATGAGGTGCTCGGAAATGGTTGAAGTAATTGAATAGGAGGATCACTATGACTATAGCCCTTGGTAGAGTTACTAAAGAAGAAAATGATCTATTTGATATTATGGACGACTGGTTACGAAGGGACCGTTTCGTTTTTGTAGGATGGTCCGGCCTATTGCTCTTTCCTTGTGCTTATTTCGCTTTAGGGGGTTGGTTTACAGGGACAACTTTTGTAACTTCTTGGTATACCCATGGATTGGCTAGTTCCTATTTGGAAGGTTGTAATTTCTTAACCGCGGCAGTTTCCACCCCTGCCAATAGTTTAGCACACTCTTTGTTGCTACTATGGGGCCCGGAAGCGCAAGGGGATTTTACTCGTTGGTGTCAATTAGGCGGTCTGTGGACTTTTGTCGCTCTCCATGGGGCTTTTGCACTAATAGGTTTCATGTTACGTCAATTTGAACTTGCTCGGTCTGTTCAATTGCGGCCTTATAATGCAATTTCATTCTCTGCTCCAATCGCTGTTTTCGTTTCCGTATTCCTTATTTATCCACTGGGGCAATCTGGTTGGTTCTTTGCGCCGAGTTTTGGCGTAGCAGCGATATTTCGATT